TCCGGATTAGGTTCATCCCTGTAATAATCGGATGAACTGAGTTGTAGACATGAAAGCATAAGAACTCAACGGGATCCCCCTCGAATCAGACAAGGAAAGAGGGGGTAAGTCCCGTTGAGTTCTTAATAATCATAATATTTTTTTTTGAGAGATGTTTCAAAAACCTCCACCTTTTCTGATGATGTTTTTAAAAAATGAACTTCGTTAATTGATTCAGAACATCTGTTACTCAATAGTATCTGTCAATACTTAAAACAAAGAAGGAATCACTCGATTTACCCTTTTTGGATGACTCACAATTATATAGAAATAGAATATATTTCTATCAATCAGATATCATGCAAACCCTTTCTATACTAATAGAATAGAACCTTACTCCATTTAATCTAATAAATATTTAATCTCATAAAAGTGAAATTTTTTTTTTATAAGTTCGTTGAAATTGAAGAAGTTCTATATTGCTCAATAAATTGACCTATATTTATTTGTCCACTACCACTATGTTACGTAAGAAATCTAAAAAAGGGTTATGATAAAATAAACCTATATAAAAAAAAAAAAAAAAAAAATGAAAACTACAAATATCCATTTTTTACGAACGGGATCGAGAATCTTTATTAATTCGACACAAGAAAGGGTTGGGTAAAATTCCGTTTCTTGTGTCAAGGACTAGGAGACGAACAATCTCCCCTAAAATCCTTTGTTCCTCTCATTTATACTTTGGTTTCTATTCTCCGCTTATTTATCTTTTGTTTTGATTCTAGTCAAATATAAAACTATTGATTCATTCTATATCATACCGTTTCAATTTGGATTGAAAAAACAAATAAATAAAGAAGAGTTAAGTAAAACAGTCGCCTTCACAATATACTATGACCAGGAATGCGGTATTAAGTAATTCCCGAAATCCGGTAGAATAAAGAATAGAAATAAGCAAAATTTTTTTGATCATACATAATTCCCAACAAAAATTTGTTTATTTTTAGAGCTTGATGTTGATAAATCCGCAGATCTAGAAATTCATTTCGGACAATTGAACCTTCTCAAACTGTTTCTTTTTAAGAACCAAAAAGATTTGTGCCAAAATAACAGATGCCAAGAAGAGCAAAAGACCTTGGACACGTAATGGATCTTGAAGTACTATTTCCGCATCTCCCTGACCAAATCCACCCACATTAGGATTACTCGTTAATGGTTGATCAAGTTTGATGGATTCGCCCTCTGAAACAAGAAGTTCCGGTCCTGGAGGGATAATATCAACCACTTGACGTCCATCCGATGCATCCGCTATGGTTATTTCGTACCCCCCTTTTTCTTTTCGTATTATTTTGCTTACTATACCTGCTGCTGTAGCATTATAAACATTATTGTTACTCTTGCTCCCGTCGGGATAAATCTGACCCCTTCCCCTGTTCCCGCCTACATATATGGGATATTTTAAGAAGTGCACATCTTTCTTAGTAGCGGGGTCCGGGGAAAGAATAGGAAAGGTGATTTCACTATATTTCTGACCAGGAACCGGACCTATCACAAGAATATTTTTTTTAGTGGGACGATAGCTCTGAAAAGACAGATTTCCTATCTTTTCTTTAATCTCGGGCGAAATACGATCGGGAGGGGCTAATTCAAACCCCTCGGGTAAAATAAGAACAGCCCCGACATTCAAAGCTCCTTTTTTACCATTAGCAAGAACTTGTTTCAGTTGCAGATCATAAGGAATTCGAACAACTGCTTCAAATACAGTATCAGGAAGTACCGCTTGTGGAACCTCGATATCCACGGGTTTATTAGCTAAATGGCAATTGGCACATACAATACGGCCAGTCGCTTCTCGTGGATTTTCATAACCCTGCTGTGCAAAAATGGGATATGCATTTGAAAGGGGTGCCTGGGTTAGTATATATATCATGAGCGATACGGAAATGGATCGAGTAATCTCTTTCTTTATCCAAGAAAAGGTATTTTTAGTTTGCATGGTCCAATCATTGATCCCGAAAATTTCTACAATAAAATTAGGTAGGTCGCTAGTATAGTTCCCTATCTATAATTTTGCTATTTACTTAAATATTAAATATAAATAATTTTACTGGAATATTGGAGGAATCCCTTGGATGGGTAGTAAGTACAATTTTGAATGTTTTGCTTATGTACAAAGTAACAAATATTATAATTGGATCGTTCGATCACTTTTCAGTCATTCATTGAATGATAAATCACTACAAGTGAAGGAGATACACGATTTAAATAACGAAAGATCCAATATTTAAAAATTGTATCTAAAATGACTGGAAAAGTAGAAACAAGACCGGATATAATTTGATCATTATGAGCAAATCCAAAATCTTTGTAGACAGAGCCAATCATTAATTCCCAACCGTGGGGCGAATGGAATCCTATACATAAATCAGTTAATAAAAGAATAGAAAAAGCTTTTATTGTGTCGCTTAAGTTGTATAGGAATTCTTGAAACCAAGAGTTAAGAATAACAAGTTCTTCATTACCTAGAATAGAATAACCACTTAGAATACCGAAACAGATTATATTTGTCGAGAAGTGTAAAATTGTATGGATGCGATCCTCGTTGTGCATCTTGATCAATTGGATCGTTTCTTTGTAGATTTCGATGCGAGGCTTTTGTAAATGTGTTTCCGGGTATTCCTTTATCATTTCGTCCAAACGTAAGAGTTCCTCTAAGTCTATGAATTCTTTTAGAATACTCTTTTCTTGAATATCATTCAAAAAAATTTCGGATTGCCTAGTATTCCACCAATTAGTAAACCAAGATTCTAGACTTTTATTAAATGAGAGAGAGATCCACCAAGGCAAAAATACTATAGATGCAAGATATATAAGGGAAATTAATACTTTCTTTTTTGCCATTTTTTCGTCTGTGAATTTTAAAATTTTTAATGAACGCACCTCATTCGTCGACTCTATATGATACTAATATTTCTATCAAGCATAAGTTCTATTACAAGTCATCGATGTATTTCCGGATTTTTTTGTGATTCAGTACAGCGGTTAGTCCTTGAATTTAGAAAGAATATAGAATAAGAAAGAGCCCTCTTCAAATTTATAGTAGTCGGATTTCGAGACGAAAGAACTCCCGTTCTATCAAAATATCAAATATTTAGAAAAAAAATTCTTTACTTTATGATGAAATGTTTTGTTTTGATATATGATGAATCTATCATTTCGATTTGTTACTGAATTGAGTTAAGTGGATTTACATACGCATAAAAAAATTGTGGACATAAACAATTTAGTTTTAGAATTGTTTCATATACGTTTGCTTTGGCTCGAGTAAGCGTTCTGAAGAAACTTCAGTTAAGTTATGCTATAGAAAAAAAGATGATTCTTGAGTTTTTTATCTCTTGCAAAGTACTCATTCTTCAGTTCCTTTTTTCAAAATACTTCAATTGGTACACGCAAGAAATAGGCCAATTCAGCAGCTTTTTGCTCAATCTCTCGTGGAGTAAAATTCTCATCAGTACGAGTCAAGGGAATGGCTCCTTGTCCTTTTATTTCCATATAAAGGACACGACGAGCATAAATACCCTCTTTAATTTCTATTCTGATGGACTGAATGTCTTTCATAAGGAATCGGAGGAATATGCGACGATTTTTTCCAGGAAATCCCCAACGAAAAATACACACTATGCCCTCTTTTATATCGAATCGATCATAACCACTACCTACATTCCACGAAATTGTGCACCACAAATAAGAGCTAATAAAAAGACCTGCGATCCCATAGAAAGACATCACGATACCTTGTGGAAAAAAAATGATTTGCTGAGAGGGAAATAAAGATATAAAATTCCTACCAAAATAACTGGACGTTCCAACCAATAAAAACCCTAATGAACCTAAAAAAAGAATAAAGGCCCAACAGAAATTACTTGTTTTTCGAGACCCCGCTATAAGTTCTACCCATATACGTTCTGATCGCCAACTCATACTCTAACTAGACCTAGTTGCATTTTATTGGAATTGGGAGAATAACAAAAATAATTTTTTTTTTTTTACTTTTTTTTGTTTCCGAAGTAACTCTCATCAACCAGCACTATTATGATGTGAACCTTTAGGGATAATTCATCGAATTTCTTAGATCCAAACTAAAATAATAACATCCCTTTCATATGATTTCCTAATACATATAGATATATTGACTTTACATTTCAGAAATTCTCCCCGATCCCGATCTATTTGAAAATAGTTATAATTCATTTATCATGTTTACACATACATAAGAGCTTATGCCCGAAGGAAGCCGCATATTATACCATATTTTACTAAATAGATATCCGTGTTATGATCCAAGTAAGTCTTGAAAAAAAAATATATATATATAAGATTTGTCCTTGTTGTATCTAAAAAATCTTGTTTTTTTGAACATAAAGAGATAAAGAAGCCATTGCAATTGCCGGAAATACTAAGCCCACTAAAGGCACAAAAATGGAGGGGAGACTGTTGAGAGTTATCATAGAATGGGTACCTCGATTTAATATTTGTACCTGTTATTTATTGTTATATTTATTGTTTTATATTTGAACCTTATATTGTTATAAAGATATCTTATAATTCATATATAATTGTTATATTATACTAAGTATACCTAACTGAGTATATATATACTTAATAGGGATAGGGAGTCTATAAGTATATGTTTTAAGAAATATATATTAATTTAAGAAATATATATTAATTAATAAAATACAATAAATAAATTAATAAAATACAATAAATATATAAATAAATGGACCTATTCATCTTTCTACATGTTTCTAATTCATCTTTCTACATGTTTCTACATGAAATATATATATACGATAATCCACCCTTTTTATATTCGTATTAGTAGTTATTATCTTTTCTTGTCTTATAAATTTCATAATTTAATAAAATTTTAAAGTATTTCCTAAAAACTCCCAAAGAATTCGTTATAATACGATCCAACAAAAAAGATTCTTAGTGGGGGATTATTTTCGGGAGATATA